AGATAATAACGAATAGAAAGGAATTAATGACTTGGACTGGGTATTAACGGTCAATCTCCGGTAGAAGGTTCCGTCGGAACAATTATTTATTTCAGGGGTACCTCTTAAATAAAAAAAAAGAGAGAAAATGTGGGGAGAAATGCCAAGAAGATATTGGAACATGAATTTTGAAGAGATGGTGAAAGCAGGAGTTCATTTTGGCCATGGTACTAGGAAATGGAATCCTAGAATGGCACCTTACATCTCTTCAAAGCGTAAAGGTATTCATATTACAAATCTTACTCGAACTGCTCGTTTTTTGTCAGAAGCCTGTGATTTAGTTTTTGATGCAGCAAGTATAGGAAAACACTTCTTAATAGTTGGTACCAAAAATAAAGCAGCCAATTTAGTAGCATCAGCTGCAATAAGGGCTCGGTGTCATTATGTTAATAAAAAATGGCTCGGTGGTATGTTAACGAATTGGTCCACTACAGAAATGAGACTTCATAGGTTCAGGAACTTGAGATCGGAACAAAATACGGGGAAACTCAACTGTCTCCCGAAAAGAGATGTAGCAATGTTGAAGAGGCAATTATCTCACTTGCAAACCTATCTGGGCGGGATCAAATATATGACGGGGTTACCCGATATTGTAATCATCGTTGGTCAGCAAGAAGAATATACGGCTCTTCGAGAATGTCTCACTTTGAGGATTCCAACAATTTGTTTAATCGATACAAATTGTGACCCGGATCTCGCAAATATTCCGATTCCAGCGAACGATGACGCTATGGCTTCAATCCGATGGATTCTTAACAAATTAGTATCCGCAATTTGTGAGGGCAGTTCTAGCTATATAAGAAATTGTTGATTAGGATAAGTCAATCACTTTGGAAACTCCATAAATTGATTGAATCGGTTACTATCCCTGAGTCTCAAAAAAGAGATCAAAATCACTGGGGATATTATGTGATCACTTGGGATCCGAAATATACGATTGATTCAAAGTAGACGAGTTGAGAAAGAGATACGAGATGGCTGAATCAAAATAATTCCTTTTTAAGTTCTATTTATGTCAGAGGGCAATATGAATGTTTTACCCTGTTCCATCAACTCACTAAAAGCGTTATACGATATATCCGATGTGGAAGTAGGCCAACATTTTTATTGGCAAATAGGGGGTTTCCAAGTCCATGCCCAAGTACTTATCACTTCTTGGGTTGTAATTGCTATCTTATTAGGTTCAGCCACTATAGCTGTTCGGAATCCACAAACCATTCCAACCGACGGTCAGAATTTCTTCGAATATGTCCTCGAATTCATTCGAGACTTGAGCAAAACTCAGATTGGAGAAGAATATGGTCCTTGGGTTCCCTTTATTGGAACTATGTTCCTATTTATTTTTGTTTCTAACTGGTCAGGTGCCCTTTTACCCCGGAAAATCATACAGTTACCGCATGGAGAGTTAGCTGCACCCACGAATGATATAAATACTACTGTTGCTTTAGCTTTACCTACGTCAGTGGCATATTTCTATGCGGGTCTTACCAAAAAAGGATTGGGTTATTTCGGTAAATACATTCAACCAACTCCAATACTTTTACCAATTAACATTCTAGAAGATTTCACAAAACCCTTATCACTTAGTTTTCGACTTTTCGGGAATATATTAGCGGATGAATTAGTAGTTGTTGTTCTTGTTTCTTTAGTACCTTCGGTGGTTCCTATACCTGTCATGTTCCTTGGATTATTCACAAGCGGGATTCAGGCTCTTATTTTTGCAACTTTAGCCGCAGCTTATATAGGTGAATCCATGGAGGGTCATCATTGACTAGCTTCCGAAATGGTCTTAAAAAAAAGCTTATCCCAACTCATACCGGTATATACGATCTAGAATAGGAGCAAAAAAAAAATGTATGATATTAGAGAATTAAAAAAAAGTAAGGGGGGTCGAGCTGGGTATATGTAAGGGCTCTAAGCCAATCCCTGTATATGTTTCGAAGAATGATTCTAGAATCCGGTTCAATAGAAGGTACGGATGGTTTACGTTATTAAAGAAACAATGTATATGTGATATTAGATATTCACTAGTTATATATGGGCTATCCATATATATTATTTCCCATCCCACTGAATTTAGACGGATTCCAATGCAAGCCCTTCCGTTTTATCTGTGACTGTGGATTGAATGAATAAACAAATGAAGTCAAGCATGCATATAGAAGAGAAAGAGCGAAGAATTGAAAGAATGGAATGGTTCGGAACAAAGAAATGGAAGAACTGGAACCGTATAGATTTACAAAGACTCCACGGATAGGAACTAAAAACGAGATATCGAAGTAGCTCTGATGATTCAGTAATATTATTATTTCAATTCAGAGTTCTTAGTTCTTTTTTTTTTTCGGATAGATCTTAAGTGATGGAATAATGAAGTAATAATTCATCGGTTGATTGTATCATTAACCATTTCTTTTTTTTGGTGCGAGGAACTTAATATGAATCCATTGATTTCTGCCGCTTC